ATATTCGACTGTTTCAATTCTTTATTTATCTTATATTCCAAAATTCTCCCGAAAATCCAATTTCATTTTTCAATGGGGTTAGATGATCTAGTTCTTAATATTATTACTTTAAAGAACTGACAGATTCCACAACAAATCTCTTGATTCGGAATTAGAGACTCATGTCCCATCTGATGAATCAATTTTCTTTTACACTTCTGTATCTCACTCTATCTTGTTTTTTAGTATTATCTAAAATAACCGATGAATTATGAATTTTCCATAACTTAGGTAAGTGCTTTACCAACATATGTAGTGTAGTAAAAAAATAAATGGAATTTAACCCTTTCATGCTTACTATAACTAGTTATTTCGGTTTTCTACTGGCTGCTTTAACTATAACCCCAGCTCTATTTATTGGCTTGAACAAGATACGTCTTATTTGAAATGAATTGAATGAATAAGTCAGAAAATAAAAATCTTTCTTTTGGATTCCTGGTATTCTACGACTCTTTTCCACACTAATTATCAATTCTTTTCTTGGTCATTGAGATTCGTGGATAATTTAGACTACTATTTAGGGATAGATCGTACCTCTTTTTTTTTATCCCCTCGAACAAATCGAAATGATTGAAGTTTTTCTATTTGGAATCGTCTTAGGCCTAATTCCTATTACTTTAGCGGGATTATTCGTGACTGCGTATTTGCAATACAGACGTGGGGATCAGTTGGATCTTTGATTGAGTAATATTTCTTTTTTGATTGACCTCCTCCAGACCAGAGAGGAGGTCAAATTGGAGTTGCAATTCAACTTTGTTTTGTTAAGTTATTTTACTCTGCTTCGACATAAGATAGATGGAATCACGCTCTGTAGGATTTGAACCTACGACATCGGGTTTTGGAGACCCGCGTTCTACCGAACTGAACTAAGAGCGCTTTCATTCAAAAAGAAAACCCTTTTCTACTCCTAACGTGTCTCACGTACGTATAGTATCCACAAATTCAAGTTATACCCACTTTAATCGATCTCCTCGCTACTGCCCATAAAGAAGAAAGAAGTAATAGGTAGGGATGACAGGATTTGAACCTGTGACATTTTGTACCCAAAACAAACGCGCTACCAAGCTGCGCTACATCCCTTTTCCAAATTGTTGTATAATGGCATTGTACACAATTCCTGTCTTGTTTTCCACATCGTAATTTTCTTCTCTTTCTCTATCTATATAGAACCTTCTTGTCATTTCTTCTTTTTGGTCTCATATAATCAAGGAATGGTATACATCTAAAATCCTATCTAATTTCACCTATAAAAGAAAGATTACTATTCCTTGGTAATGTATAGGAAGAAGGGGTCATCTTTTTCTTTTTTAGGGGTAGGAAAATCTCGTCTATACCGTTCATTCTATATATAGAATATTGATTTTGTTTTTTTAGTTAGGAATTTCGCCTAAACAAAAGAAATACAAATGATCTTGGGCAAGAGTATCTGATCATATATGTATTCCAATAAGGAAGGAGGATTTTCAATGCGGGATATAAAAACATATCTCTCTGTAGCGCCCGTGCTAAGTACTCTATGGTTTGGGGCTTTAGCAGGTTTATTGATAGAAATTAATCGTTTATTCCCAGATGCTTTGTCATTCCCTTTTTTTTAATTCTAGTTATTGCTATGCGAGGAATTCTTCGTGACATGACGCAAATTTGCCCTTTTTCAATCCTTTTTTTTTTTTAGTATAGGAAGGAAAAAGAAAGAAAAGATGGATTGGGTTGAACCTCAGAGTCATGAAAAATTCGGAAAATCCCATTTTGGAAAACAGAAATTCAATCAAAAGCGGTATCCAAGCTAAGTCAGGCCTCAGAAATCAGAGCATAGAAAGAGGCTGGGCTGGCTACTTAAATGAAAGGATTTCGAAGCAAAATCCTTGCTAATTCGACAAGGATTGTATTCTTTAATTATTTCTCTATTTTTTATTACTTAATTTAAGAATTTTAAAAATTTTTTATTCGAATGGATTTTATTCTTCTTCTTGGGATTCAAAATAGAAGAATAACAGAATAAGTAGAAGAATTAAGTTAAGTCAATCCAAAAAAGAAAGGAGGTTCATGGCCAAGGGGAAAGGTGTTAGAATCAGAGTTATTTTGGAATGTATCAGTTGTGTTCGAAAAGGTGCCAATGAGGAATCGACGGGGATTTCTAGATATAGTACTCAAAAGAATCGCCACAATACACCCGGACAATTAGAATTAAAAAAATTTTGTCGTTATTGTCGCAAGCATACGACTCATGACGAAATAAAAAAATAGGAGCATCGTGTGTTCGATCTTTCCAAAGAACAGATTTAATATATAGAACATAGATAGAATACAAAATACAAATCAATTCATTTGATTTCAGGTAGATATTATTTCATGTGTATAGAGGGTATTCATATACTATATATGAATCAAATAATAATATGAATCAAATAATATATGGACCAAAGAAAGACTACTTCTTCTGGATCCAAAATTAATAAAATAAAGAAATCCATTTTTTTTTTTCAAATTTTTAAATAAAGAATAAATCATGTATACATCTAAACAACCTTTTCATAAATCTAAGCAAACTTTTCATAAATCCAAGCAAACTTTTCATAAATCCAAGCAAACTTTTCGTAAATCCAAGCAAACTTTTCGTAAATCCAAACAACCTTTTCGTAGGCGTCCTCGGATTGGCCCGGGGGATCGAATTGATTATAGAAACATGAGTTTAATTAATCGATTTATTAGTGAACAAGGAAAAATATTATCGAGACGAATAAATAGATTAACCTTGAAACAACAACGATTAATTACTCTTGCTATAAAACAGGCTCGTATTTTATCTTTCTTACCATTTCGTAACTATGAGAATGAGAAGCAATTTCAAGCCCAGTCAATTTCAATAATTACTGGTCCTAGACCCAGAAAGAATAGACATATTCCTCAATTAACGCAAAAGTTCAATTCCAATCGAAACTTAAGAAACTCCAACCAGAATTTAAGAAACAACAATCGGAACTTAAGTTCCGATTGTTGATGTTTTATTCGAAAGGGTCAGACCTATATAAAGAAAGTAATCCAGTTTTGATTCTTGTGTTTGTTATAAGAAAGAAAAATGGGGAAGAATAAATAGTTTTTTTATTTATTGCAACATGCTCGTTGATTCCTACCACTTAATCTTAATTTATTGTATCTTCCCGGAGTTCCCTCTCCGGGAATTCGGTTTTAATTATTCCTGTATATTACTTTTTTATCCATTTAATTGAGGATCTTTATTTTATTGGAAATCGTGTAAAGATTATTTGGATTTGATACAGCTACTTGTGCAAGCATTTTACGATTAAGAATCAATTCCTTCTTGTACATATTGTGTATTAATTTACTATAACTATCGAATACTTTATATATCCGCGTTGCTGCGTTTATCCGAGTGATCCACAAACGACGAAAATCCCTCTTTTGCCTGCCTCTATCTCGATGAGAGGAAACAAAAGCTCTTCTTACTTGTTGAGTAATCATTCGATTAAGTCTTAAATGAGCCCCTCTAAAGTTTGAGGCAAATGAACGCATTTTTGTTCGTCGTCTCCGAGCTATATATCCTCGCGGAACTCTGGTCATTGAATCAAATTAACCTTAATGAATAACTAATGATTTCTCTTCTTTTAGCCATCCTTTTTCCCATTAATAACAAAACGAATTATTCCGATATATAAAATAGTAATTCCAATGGCTTTTGCTACTGTAACCTTCCCAACCACGATTTTTTATTCTATTCTCTTCAGTTATTTCGCATAGAAATAACAAATTCTAACGATACTCAAAAAAATAGTGGGTTCCATCGTTTCTATGGTTCCCTTTTAAACGGTGAGGCCCTCTCTATACACCGGAGCCCTTTCTTTCATTTCATCAAAAGGTATTGTGAACTTGTATAGTTCACATTCTTTGGCTCTACCTATCCATTATAGAGTAAATAGCTCTTTTCACAATAAGAGTTATCCATACAGTGACGGCATTTAATTATGAAAGTTGGCTAAGTAGCTGACCCTGTTAGTCCGTTCTTTTAAGATAAAGGAGCATAAGCCTTTTTCTTTTTATTACTATTTCCTCCGCTTAATGGATAACCATTTTCTACCAATGGGGGAATTGCTTCTTAATTTCCAATTTAGATGATTGGATTTGCACCAAAGGAAACCAGAAATTCCATATACCATAGAAATCTAGGATAGAGAAGCTCTATCCTATTCATTGGTACCGATCATGGATACTTCAAAAATTGTCTTATTTGTTTGAACTCATGATCTGAACGAGTCGCACATACACCCTAGCACATGTTCCTCGACGCTGAGGACATCCCTTAAGCGCGGGCGATTTTCTAGCATTTCGTATTGGCTGTCTTGCGTTTCTAATAAGTTGTTTAACCGTTGGCATGTCGTATGTATATAGAAAAAAAAAAGGATTGGTTTAGATCGATCTTAACCTGATGATTGATCATCATGAAGTATTTCTATTTTCTATTAAATCGCAGAAAACCTGAATTTAGGTTTGAAATAAATTTACAAGAAATCCGGCCACTACCAATCCTTAAACATTTCTGGAAACCACACTGGATCAGTATCGTAGTGCTCGTCAATCATTTCATCCCCTACAATATCGACAAGTCCATAAGCTTTGGCTTCGTCTGCTGACATAAAAATATCCCTTTCCATGTCTTCGGATACAACCCAAAAAGGCTTGCCTGTTCTTAGTGCATAAACCCTTGTGATCATTTCGCGAACTTTGTGTAACTCTTCCACTTCTAGTAAAAATTCTGGTGTCCTTGCCCGATAATAAGCACTAGCAGGTTGGTGAAGCATAATCCTCGCGTGAGGGAATGCTATACGCTTGGTGGGTTCGCCTCCAAGCAGAATGAAGGATGCCATGGACGCAGCCATTCCGAGGCATATTGTATATATATCTGGTGTCACCGTTTGCATCGTATCAAAAATTGCCATTCCTGAGATTAGCCACCCGCCTGGGGAGTTTATAAACAAAAAAATATCGCGAATTCCATCTTCTATACTGAGATATACCATGAGACCTGTAATATGATTCGTGATCTCGCAACGAATCTCTTGACCTAAAAAAAGTGTCCTTTCTCGATACATAACATTGTATAAGTCAACCCAAGTCGCTTCTTCATCTCCGGGAATCCGGTAAGGTACTTTTGGAACACCAATGGGCATATTAGATTAATATTATTAAATTTAAGTAAGAAAACTACACTTTAATATGGAAACGTAAGAATGGAAGAGAAAGAAAGAATCCGCAGTTTATTGTCTTCATTTTTTTTTTCTTATTCTATATGAATACTATAGATTCTATTAATACGTAGATTGAAATAATACATATAAGGAAGGTAAGACAGATTGAATAAAGAAAAAGGAATCGGTGATTGGAATGATAAACAAAGAGGGATAGGGATCTATTCTTCGTTTTTTCCAAATAGGCCAAGCTACCCATTGCATATTGGCACTTATCGAGTATAGAATAGATCTGCTTCTCTTTCTTCTTACGAACAGAATTGGCTTCTTATTTTTAATGGAATGAAATAAATATTCACGCTTTCTGACACAGAATCCCCTAGAGGGGTTAGGTACATAGGATATGGATAGTCTTTTCCAATGCGATAAAATAAAGCGACATCGTGTCTATTTTTCTTTGCTAAAGGGGTATTTCCATGGGTTTGCCTTGGTATCGTGTTCATACTGTTGTATTGAATGATCCGGGTCGATTGCTTTCGGTGCATATAATGCACACAGCTTTAGTTTCTGGTTGGGCCGGCTCGATGGCTTTATATGAATTAGCGGTTTTTGATCCCTCTGATCCTGTTCTGGATCCAATGTGGAGACAAGGTATGTTCGTCATTCCCTTCATGACTCGTTTAGGAATAACCAATTCGTGGGGTGGTTGGAGTATTTCAGGAGGAACTGTAACGAATCCGGGTATTTGGAGTTATGAAGGTGTGGCAGGTGCGCATATTGTGTTTTCTGGCTTGTGTTTCTTGGCAGCTATCTGGCATTGGGTATATTGGGACCTAGAAATATTCTGTGATGAGCGGACAGGAAAACCCTCTTTGGATTTGCCCAAGATCTTTGGAATTCATTTATTTCTTGCAGGGGTGGCTTGCTTTGGCTTTGGCGCATTTCATGTAACGGGTTTGTATGGTCCTGGGATATGGGTGTCCGATCCTTATGGACTAACTGGAAAAGTACAAGCTGTAAATCCAGCGTGGGGTGTAGAAGGTTTTGATCCTTTTGTTCCGGGGGGAATAGCTTCTCATCATATTGCTGCGGGTACATTGGGCATATTAGCGGGCCTATTCCATCTTAGTGTCCGTCCGCCTCAACGTCTATACAAAGGATTACGTATGGGCAATATTGAAACTGTACTTTCCAGTAGTATCGCTGCTGTTTTTTTTGCAGCTTTCGTAGTTGCCGGAACTATGTGGTATGGGTCAGCAACTACCCCAATCGAATTATTTGGGCCTACTCGTTATCAGTGGGATCAGGGATACTTTCAGCAAGAAATATATCGAAGAGTTAGCGATGGGTTAGCCGAAAATCTTAGTTTATCAGAAGCTTGGTCTAAAATTCCCGAAAAATTAGCCTTTTATGATTATATTGGTAATAATCCGGCAAAGGGGGGATTATTCAGAGCAGGCTCGATGGACAACGGGGATGGAATAGCTGTTGGATGGTTAGGACATCCCGTCTTTAGAGATAAAGAAGGACGCGAGCTTTTTGTACGCCGTATGCCTACTTTTTTTGAAACATTTCCGGTTGTTTTGGTAGATGAAGAGGGAATTGTGAGAGCGGACGTTCCTTTTAGAAGAGCAGAATCCAAATATAGTGTTGAACAAGTAGGTGTAACGGTGGAGTTCTATGGTGGCGAACTTAATGGAGTAAGTTATTCTGATCCTGCTACTGTAAAAAAATATGCGAGGCGTTCCCAATTAGGGGAAATTTTTGAATTAGATCGGGCTACTTTGAAATCGGATGGTGTTTTTCGCAGCAGTCCAAGGGGTTGGTTCACTTTTGGTCATGCTACCTTTGCTTTGCTCTTCTTTTTCGGACACATTTGGCATGGCGCTAGAACCTTGTTCCGAGATGTTTTTGCTGGTATTGATCCAGACTTGGATGCTCAAGTGGAATTTGGAACATTCCAAAAAGTTGGAGATCCAACTACAAGGAGACAAGCAGTCTGATACCACATTGCTATGGTATCTTTCATCTCTCTTTTTTGATTTGACATGGGAAACATCTCCCATCCTTTCTTTGACTCTTTTTCTTTCTTTATCTTTATATGGGAAAAGATCCCAAATGACAAATGAATAGGTGTGGAAGTTATAATTGTAAATAAACCACGATCGAATCTATGGAAGCATTGGTTTATACGTTCCTTTTAGTTTCGACTTTAGGGATAATTTTTTTCGCTATCTTCTTCCGAGAACCACCTAAGGTTCCGACTAAAAAAATGAAATAATTTCATTGAAGTAAGAAGTCTCCCCATCTGGGAGACTTCTTACTTCAATTAGTCCCCGTGTTCTTCGAATGGATCTCTTAATTGTTGAGAGGGTTGCCCAAACGCGGTATATAAGGCATACCCAGTAAAGCTTACAAGTAAACCAGATATGGAGATGGCGACTAAAGTTGCTGTTTCCATTTTTATAGAATTTCAAGATTACAATGGATCTACGAAAAGATCTTGTATTTACAACTACAACGGAATAGTATACAAAGTCAACACCAATGATTAAATAGAATTTATGGCTACACAAACCGTTGAAGATAGTTCTAGACCTGGGCCAAGACGAACTCGCGTAGGTAGTTTATTGAAACCCTTGAATTCGGAATATGGGAAAGTAGCTCCGGGTTGGGGGACTACTCCTTTTATGGGGGTCGCAATGGCTTTATTCGCGATATTCCTATCTATCATTTTAGAAATTTATAATTCTTCTGTTTTACTGGACGGAATTTTAATGAATTAGGTTTCTACTAACTAAAACTACGAAGTCATTGTTTTTCCATCCAAAAAAGCCTTTCTACTTTAAGCTATACATTTCTAGACATTCTGGTAGTTCGACCGTGGAATTTTTTTGTTTTGGTATCTCTGGAATATGAGTGTGTGACTTGTTAGAATGGATCCTATTGATAATACATAGAAAGGGCCTGTTATCTCTATCAAGATGATTCTAATTCGTCGGATATTTTTTATTCTAGTATCTGGAACACGAAATAGATAGAGTGGATCAAGAAAAAAAATGGAACTATGATTCATACTCACTATTCAGACCTCGCAACCAGACTGAAAAAAATTCAAATAGTTTTTAATAAAAAAAGAAATTTTCTTCCTTCCAATTTTGTTTGCCCAAAAGACAACTTTTTTTTCTCTCGATTTTGTCGAGTTATTACACGGATTCAATAAATGATCATCAAGCGGTTCTTATTCGAAGAACCCTTGCCTTTTGGTTAGCTTGAGACTCAATCATCGTGGCTCTAGTATGAATCTAAGGTTTTAATTGAACTGATTCATAGGATCGCAACAAGATAATTTCTATCAGAAAACTACTAGAATTTTTGCTTTATTTATTTACTAGTAAAACAAGAGTAAATCTGCATTACGCAAAAAAAAAAAAGAAATCCAAAATAGGGAAGAGAAAAGTCAAGAAGCCTCTAATGACCAACATAAGGGAAAGAAAGAAAGACAGATGAGCCAACTTGAGATTTTTTGGCATTATCATCACAAAGAATAAGTTCTGGATTTTTCTTATTTCATATCTTCAAGGCAAATCGACCCAATCCAGTGGCTGATGAAGTTTTGAACCTTTTTTTCTAATATCCGTTGAAAATTTGTGTGTTTCTGCTTGAGCCGTACGAGATGAAATTTTCATATACGGTTCTCGGAGGGGGACTCGGGTTAGTTACCTATCTCAATAAAGTATATGATTGGTTTGAGGAACGTCTTGAGATTCAGGCAATTGCGGATGATATAACTAGTAAATATGTTCCTCCTCATGTCAACATATTTTATTGTTTAGGGGGAATTACACTTACTTGTTTTCTAGTACAAGTCGCTACCGGTTTTGCTATGACTTTTTACTACCGCCCAACCGTTACAGAGGCTTTTTCCTCGGTTCAATACATAATGACCGAGGCCAACTTTGGTTGGTTAATCCGATCAGTTCATCGATGGTCAGCAAGTATGATGGTTCTAATGATGATCCTGCACGTATTTCGTGTGTATCTCACAGGTGGATTTAAAAAACCCCGCGAATTAACTTGGGTGACAGGTGTGGTTTTGGGTGTATTGACTGCATCGTTTGGTGTAACTGGTTATTCTTTGCCTTGGGATCAAATTGGTTATTGGGCAGTCAAAATTGTGACAGGTGTACCTGAAGCGATTCCGGTAATAGGATCGCCTTTAGTGGAGTTATTACGTGGAAGTGCTAGTGTGGGCCAATCCACTTTGACTCGTTTTTATAGTTTACATACCTTTGTACTGCCTCTGCTTACTGCCGTATTTATGTTAATGCACTTTCCAATGATACGTAAGCAAGGTATTTCGGGTCCTTTATAGGGAAGCCATATCATAGAGAAAGATAATTCTAATTTTCATATATCATATCGGGTAGGTTGTGGTATTTCATTGCTACAAACATGGGTTATTGTAAAATAAGACATGTCATTTGGATACTTTTCTTCAACTCCGAAGTATTTTGATACAAATAGTTGAAGTTCATTTTATGAAAGAAAATAAGGCGGATTATGGGAGTGTGTGACTTGAATTATTGATTTGGCCATGCAGATAAAGAATTGGATCTGCCACATTAGAATTCACAACCAAAGGTGTCTCCGCATCCAATCAACACGTAAGTCCCCTATCTAGGAAGGATAGGCTGGTTCACTTGAGGAGAATATTTTCTATGATTATACCCCAACCATGTCATCCATGAACAGGCTCCGTAAGATCCCATAGAGTAGAAATAGAATAAGTCATGTGACATGATCCAATTCTCTATTTATTACACTTACTTTTTTTATTATAGTATGGAAATGCATTCATTTTCTTTGCATCGATTGCGATCCGCAATACTATCGGAGTAAAAGAAGGTATCTAAAGAAGAACGTAGGCTAGACTTTTTGATTTTTTATTAGTAACAAGTAAATACTTTGTTTGGACGTAAGAAACTTGCGATATTGAGGGGATAAACACCAACTAATCAAGAGACATGAGACAATCCACAAAGCAATTGATCATGATCAAATTTGCAAGCCAACTTGGATATTGAGCATTTACCCATAAGAATAAGATTCTTTTCAATAAGTAGTTGTAGGTGCAACTTCGGAAAAGAGAATCTGATAAAGCTTTTCTTACCTAGAGTCATTGAGTCATTATATACCTTATTCTATTATGGATCTTCCACGGTCTTTTTTCTTTCATTCTTGCTCGAGCCGGATGATGAAAAATTCTCATGTCCGGTTCCTTTGGGGGATGGATCCTAAAGAATTCACCTATCCCAATAACAAAGAAACCTGACTTAAATGATCCTGTATTAAGAGCAAAATTAGCTAAAGGGATGGGACATAATTATTACGGGGAACCCGCGTGGCCCAACGATCTTTTATATATTTTTCCAGTAGTAATTCTAGGTACTATTGCATGTAATGTAGGTTTAGCGGTTCTCGAGCCGTCAATGATTGGTGAACCGGCGGATCCGTTTGCAACTCCTCTGGAAATATTACCCGAGTGGTACTTCTTTCCCGTCTTTCAAATACTCCGTACAGTACCCAATAAGTTATTGGGCGTTCTCTTAATGGTTTCTGTGCCAACGGGCTTATTGACAGTACCCTTTCTAGAGAATGTCAATAAATTCCAAAATCCATTTCGTCGCCCAGTAGCTACGACCGTTTTTTTAATCGGTACTGCAGTAGCTCTTTGGTTAGGTATTGGAGCAACATTACCCATTGAAAAATCCTTAACTTTAGGTCTTTTTTAGGGATTTTTCAGGTTGATTCATTCAACCGTGAAGTACCGTGCATAGGTATCTAGGGAAGATTCACTTGGAAGTAACTATTTCCTAGATACCTAAAATCCATTTTATTATGATCCATTTCGCGAAAATATAGATTGTGCCAAAGATGCAAAATTGTTTTCTTTTTTCTTTTTATTCTAACTCGAAAAAGAAGAAGAGGAAAAAATAACTCGAAAAAGAAGAAGAGGAAAAAATTGCAATGGATTTAAAACGAGAACTTATTCTTAGGTAAATCGATTGGGAGATGCTTCTCTAGAGTGTCCCATATCTGTTTTCCATCTTCCATACGAAAACTGTCAATTCTCATAAGATCTTCTTCAGTCTTACTCAAAAGGTCCAATAGTGTATGTATATTGGCCCTTTTGAGACAATTATACGTTCTAGAAGGCAATTCTAATTGATCAATAAAAATACAATTCAATGGAATTCCTTTTTTGTTTTTCTTTAGATTAGTTAATCTTTTTTGAAAGGTTAAAAGGGGTGGAGTAAACCTGTTTTTATTTTCTTCGAAACTAGTGCCCTCTTCCTCCGCGTGTAGAAAAGGAAGAAATAAATCAATCAAATTACGAGAAGCCTCATAAAGCGCTTCCTTAGGGGTTAAACTTCCATTCGTCCATATTTCTAGAAAAAGTATCTCGTGTTTTTCATTTCCATTCCCACAAGAAAAAATACTATAATTCACATTTCGAACAGGCATGGATACGGCATCTATGGGATAACTTCCATCTTGAGAGTTCTTTCTGAGTTCCGTGTGATATCCGCGATCTCTCTTGATCTGTAACTCAATACAGAAATCAATGGGCTCTGTCAAGTTAGCTATAGGTTGTGCCGTATCAACGATCTCTACGGAAGGTGGTAAGATGATATCTTGAGCAGTTATGTATCTAGGACCTTTGACGCAAATTGATGCGTCTCTAACTCCATAGAGATTACTTCTCAATACAATTTCTTTCAAATTTAGTAAAATTTCTTGTACGGATTCTTCAATACCAGCTATTGTAGAATATTCGTGTGGCACGCTCCCAAATTTTGCACGTGTGATACATGTTCCTTCTATTTCTCCAAGTAAAGCTCTTCGCAAGGCAATACCGACGGTATCCGCTTGACCTTTTCTAAGCGGGGACAAAATGAAACGACCATAATAAAGACGCTTACTATCTACTCTTGATTCAACACACTTCCACTGTAGTGTTTGAGTGGATCCTGCTACCTCCTCTCGAACCATAATAGACTAGTATTATTATTTGATCATTGAATCGTTTATTTCTCTTGAAAGCGTTTTAATTCTTTTACAGACGTCTTTTTTTAGGAGGTCGACATCCATTATGCGGCATAGGTGTTACATCGCGTATACAACTTAATCGTACACCACTTTTAGCAATGGCTCGTAATGCGGCATCTCTTCCACTACCAGCACCCTTTACCATAACTTCTGCTCGTTGCAAACCCACTGTACGAATAGCATCTACTGCTGTTCTTTGACCAGCATAGGGTGATGCTTTTCTTGAGCTTTTGAATCCACAAGTACCCGCGGAGGACCAGAAAACCACCCGACCTTGCGGGTCTGTAACAGTTATAATGGTATTGTTGAAACTAGCTTGAACATGAATAACTCCTTTTGTTATTCTACGTGCACTTTTCCGTAAACTAAAACGCGCATTCCTACGCAAACCAATACGCACTCTCCTACGTGAACCAATTTTTGGTATAGCTTTTGTCATATTTTATTATCTCATAAATATGAGTTAGAAATAACAAAAAGAAAAAAAGATACAAAGATATCCGTTTCAGGGTAAAATATATCCTTTACTTTAATTATTAATTATTTTATTTGGAATTTGGACGTTTCCGCGGGTACTTTTTTTACTTTTTAGAAAGTAAAGTTCTTTTTCGAAAGATTACCCCTGCCTTTGTTTATGCTTCGGATTGGAACAAATGACTCTAATTCGTCCACGCCTACGAATCAGTCGACATTTTGTACAAATTTTACGAACGGAAGCTCTTATTTTCATATTTCCGTATTCCTTTCTTAAACTATGAATCTAATCTTTGGGAAAAAATAAGTCTCTTCGCTTGAATTTTGGAACTTTGAATTTATTACCCTAGAAAAAAGAAAAACCTAATCCTTTGAATCTTTGGTATCCTTCAAATCTTCGGTATCCTTCAAATCTTCGGTATCCTTCGAGTCTTCGGTACGCTTCGAATCCTTATGGGGAAGTCTATAAATTATACGTCCTTTGCTTGAATCATAACGACTTACTTCAATTTTGACCCTATCCCCCATCAGTATTCGTATAGAACTAGACCGGATCTTTCCTGAAATATAGCCCAGGATGATGGTGTCATTCTCTAGGCGAACGCGGAACATTCCGTTGGGTAGGGCTTCCGTAACTAAACCTTCGAAAGTGACTTTTGCTTCTCTCGGGTTTTTTTTTTCTCTCCTATTTTTTTTTTCTGTCATATTTTTTTTTCTCCTATTTTTCTATTTTGATTTTCAAATAAAAAAAAACGTTGTATTTTTATTTGAAAAATAGGAAGTTCGAGATAGAATTCGAGTACTATAGGAGGGGCGATTACCATATATAACATAAGACTTCTCCCCCAATTCTGTTTAGTCGAGCTTCTCGATCTGTCATTATACCTCGAGAAGTAGAAAGAATAGCAATTCCCATTCCGCCCAAAACTTTAGGAATTCCTTGATAGTTGGCATAAATTCGTAAGCCGGGTCGGCTGATACGCTTTAAAAAGGTTCTAGTTCTATATATTCCTTTTCTAGTCTTTCTCTTTTGATGTCGCAAAGTTGAAACCAAGAAATATCTGTTACTTTCCTGATGTTTCCGAACACTTTCAATAAAACCCTCTCGTAGAAGTATTTTAACAATGTTTTCGGTAATATTTGTAGATACTACTCGAACTGTTCCTTTTTTATTCATGTCCGCGTTTCTTATAGAGGTTAGTAAATCAGCAATAGTGTCCTTGCCCATAAGACTCTAATTCTAGGTTCCTCCTAATTTTTCTATAATCAACATGTTTTCTTTTTTTTTTCTTTTACTTTTGGATTTTAAAGCATATACGTGAGACATAATCTACTAATTTTTTCTTTGATCTATATCTCGCCTACTAGTATTTATAATACTTCAGGAGCTAATGAAACTATTTTAGTAAAATTCAATTCTCTCAATTCCTCGGCGATCGCGCCAAAAACTCGAGTTCCTTTTGGATTTCCTTTTTGATCAATGATAACCGCTGCATTGTCATCATAGCGTATTATTATACCGTCTTCGCATTTGAACTCTTTACATGTACGTACAATTACAGCTCGAATTACTTCGGATCTTTCTAGAGGCATTTGGGGCACTGCGTCTTTGATTACAGCAACAATAACATCACCAATACGAGCATATCGCTGATTACTAGCAGCTCCTATGACTCGAATACACATCAATTTTCGAGCTCCGCTGTTATCTGCTACATTTAAAAGGGTCTGAGGTTGAATCATATTATTTTGATTTCAATTTGTTATTTCTATGCAAAAGGATGAAAGAAATATTGTCCTTCCAGAAAAAAAAAACCAGGTTTTTTTTATCTTCAATACTCCTTTTTTTGGATGCTATATCTCTAATCGAAGAAATTGACTTCGTATGGGCATTTTACTGGCAGCTATGGAGATAGCTGCTCTAGCTACAGTTTCGGATACTCCGCCCATTTCATAAAGTATTCGACCTGGTTTAACAACGGCTACCCAATATTCGGGGGATCCCTTTCCTGAGCCCATACGTGTTTCCGTGGGTCTTAGTGTAACCGGTTTGTCGGGAAATATACGTACCCATATTTTTCCACCACGACGTGCATATCGTGTCATTGCTCTTCGTCCTGCTTCTATCTGTCTCGACGTGATCCAAGCGGGTTCAAGTGCTTGCAGAGCATATCTACCAAAACAAATACGATTGCCTCGGCAGGATTTTCCCTTCATTCTTCCTCTATGTTGTTTACGAAATCTGGTTCTTTTGGGGTTATAGTCGATGGTTCTTTCTTAGTTCCATCTCTACTGCAAAACTGGACATGAGAGTTTCTTCTCATCCAGCTCCTCGCGAATGAAATGAGAAAGCGTGCAAATTTCTCTAATTCCATAATATTTTGGAATATTATGGATAGATGCACATTAATAGATAATAGAAAAAGTTAGGGTTTTTTTAATATTGAATTTGTTCAAATAGAAAAATATATAGTCAAGAAAGAAGATCTAGAATATATCTAGATGTGTGTGTCTATTTATCTATATTCTATATTTATAGATAATGTAATCTTTCTTAAAAAAAAAATCTCCTTATTTTGACTCTTATTGAATCGCGGGAAAGTATTCTAATTCAATAAAGATTTCGCGGGCGAATATTTACTCTTTCCTGTCTTATTTGTTAATTTATAACCTTACCAAATAAGGCAATTTTTTTGGTTTGTTCCGCCATCCCACCCAATGAAGTCTTAGGATTCTTTTCAATAAAATCCTATGCAGTCATAGGTTCTGTCGTTCCCACTACTTCTCCTTTAATGGTTAGGTCTGAATCCCACAATGGAGCTTTCCAAAAATTTCTTTCCGAGTCAATTTTCTCAGTTTTATTAACCCGGGCCGCTCTTTATTTTATTATTGCTTAAAATTTCTATTTTTTGTTTCAAGTTACGATTTCGAATTCTCTGTTATTTTTATTATATTGATGCTTTATCACATTGCCTTTTATGATGTAACTCATAGACCATACATATTGGAATCCTATATCTTTCTTATTCTTCTTCCTTCTTTCTATCATCCCTCCTTTTATCCACATCCCTTTAGTTTTGCTTCACAACCTAGAATCCGTTTTCTTTTTTAGAGAAAAAATTGCAGTTGCTACAACTATATGATAGATCTACTCATTTATGATAGATGTATTTATTCATATAGTGACTGTTTCTTAGTTAGGATCTCGACAATACGAAGCAATAGGTTGGTTATTAGTTAATTTTCTATAATTACTAAGTTTTTTCTTTTTCTATTTAGAGTAGGGTTCAGTCAATTTTTTTTGAATCTCCATTTTTGACTCTAAAGAAAAAACTAACGAGTCACACACTAAGCATAGCAATTATATTAAAAGATTTATCAATTTTCATTAAATCTTATAGAAAGAGGTAGAATTTCTTCTTTTTTTTCAGGGATTTCAGGAAAAATAAGGCTCTTGTCATTTTTTATTCTATCACTGAACAGAATGGGAAGACAAGGCTAGTTATTCTTCGTCTACGAATATCCAAATTTTTACACCTAATACTCCATAGATAGTTCGAATTGGATAGCAGCAATAATCAATTTTAGCGCGAATTGTTTGGAGGGGAAGTCTACCCTTTTTGATGCATTCGGCACGTGCAATTTCTTTCCCTGCGAGACGACCTGCAATTTTTACTTTTACCCCCCTTATATCTGCTTTTTTAGTTAATTCAATGGCTTTTTTCATTGCCTTTCGGAATGAAACTCTATTTTTTAATTGGAAAGCTATATATTCTGCAAGAATGTTAGGTTGTCTATAAGGTTCTTTAACTTTTTCAATAGCAATATTAAGTCTCTGGTTTACAGAATTAACTTCCTTTTGTAGATCTTTCTCTAATTCTTCGATTGCTCCTTTTTTCTTTAATAAATTGGGGAATCCAATATGGATTATGACGTGGATCGTATCGATTTCTTTTTGAATTTCTATACGTGTAATTACTTCAGAACTTGAGCCTGAGTCCATTTTTCTATTATGTGTAATTACTTCGGAACTTGAGTCTGATTCTATTTTTCTATTCGAGCCTTTTTTCCTATTCTTTTGTATATAGTTCTTGATACAATTCCGTATTTTTTTATCTTCCTGTAGACCTTCAGAATAATTTTTTGGTTGTGCGAACCAAAAGGAATGGTGATTTTGGGTTGTACCAAGTCTGAAACCGAGTGGATTTATTTTTTGTCCCATATTTTTCTATTCTATTTTTTTTTTACTGGGAATCGAAATCTAAGATGGATCTAAAGATTATTTAGATTTCTTTACTATATTTAGTACAATTGTTATATGACACATGGTTTTTTTTATGGGAGAACTACGTCCTCGAGCTCGAGGTCTTAATTTTTTCATGATAGTACTCCTACTGACTTCGGCTTTAGTGATGAATAAATTCGCTTTGTCGAAATCCCTATAATGAGTAGCATTTGCTGCTGCCGAATAAACCAACTTTAGGATGGGATAAGATGCTCGATAAGGCATGAGGTTCAGTATCATAACAGTTTCCTCGTAGTAACGCCAGCGAATCTCATCAAGAACTCTTTGTGCTTTGAAAACAGACATATGGATGCGTTTTTGTGCTTTGAAAACCCGTTCGAACTTAAGTAGACGATCGGTTGGAACTTTCCTTGCGAGTTTCCTTAGCCCACTCTTCTTCTTCTTTATCCTAGGGGTATACTTTACCAGTTTGAAACTTGTCATAAATAAGGTTATTCCCCGCCTACCTTTGTTTTTTTTATTTTGAATCTTTCTATTCTGAATTCAGTTAACGACGAGATTTAGTATCTTTTCTTGCACTTTCATAACTCGTGAAATGCCGAGTAGGCACGAATTCCCCCAATTTGCGACCTACCATAGGATTTGTTATGTAAATAGGTATATGTTCCTTTCCATTATGAATCGCGATTGTATGGCCAACCATTGCGGGTAGAATGCTAGATGCCCGGGACCACGTTACTATTGTTTCTTTCTCCTCCTTCATATTGACCTTTTCGATTTTTGCCAATAAATGATGAGCTACAAAAGGATTCGTTTTTTTTCGTGTCACAGCTGATTACTCCTTTTTTCCATTTTAAAGAGTGGCATTCTATGTCCAATATCTCGATCGAAGTATGGAGGTCAGAATAAATAGAATAATGATGAATGGAAAAAAGAGAAAAATCCTTTAGCTGGATAAGGGGCGGATGTAGCCAAGTGGATCAAGGCAGTGGATTGTGAATCCACCATGCGCGGGTTCAATTCCCGTCGTTCGCCCATCGCATTATTGCAAATTCCAAAAATGCAATTTTCCATATTCCTAGTTACGTATTTACTTACGGCGACGAAGAATAAAACTATCACTATATTTTTTCCTTTTCCTAGTTCTTCTTCCAAGCGCAGGATAACCCCAAGGGGTTGTGGGTTTTTTTCTACCAATGGGGGCTTTCCCTTCACCGCCCCCATGGGGGTGGTCCACAGGGTTCATAACTACCCCTCTTACTACGGGGCGTTTACCTAGCCAACACTTAGATCCGGCTCTACCCAAACTTTTTTGGTTCACCCCAACATTACCCACTTGTCCGACTGTTGCTAAGCAATTTTGGGATACCAAACGGACCTCCCCAGATGGTAATCTTAAAGTGGCCGATTTACCCTCTTTTGCAATCAGTTTCGCTACAGCACCTGCTGCTCTAGCTAATTGCCCACCCCTTCCACGTGTGATTTCTATGTTATGTATGGCCGTGCCTAAGGGCATATCGGTTGAAGTAGATTCTTCTTTTCTCTCAAAAAACCCCTTCCCAAACTGTACAAGCTTCTTCCAAAGCATACAGCTTTCTAGATGTATATGACGATCTCTAGACAGATGGATCTTATATGAATCGTATGATGAAGTACCACATGAGTGGATATATAGGAAAGGAATCCAAATCTGCCGAATCGCTCATGTTATGATCTTCTACATCCTAGGTCTCCGCGTTCCGTCATCTGGCTTATGTTCTTCATGTAGCATTCAGATCGAATGACTCTATGAAATTACGTCGATACTTCCACATATTATGGGTAACGTAGGAGACATCCCTATTTTCCCCGGGGGGTCTTAATTACCACTGCTTAGCTTTCAATTCGCCTCTGACCATCAAATTAAATGTGAATAACCCGTCCTCCTCTCTTTGAAACAAGGGGCGCTTCCGGTTCTGTGCGTGCTTCAAACAATTTTGTCTTCTCCATATTACCATATCTCTAGAGTCAATAATTTTCTATGAGGAACTACTGAACTCAATCACTTGCTGCCGTTACTCAACAGTTTTCTGTTGAGGTCTATCCCGTAGAGGTAGTCAAATTGGATCAGTGATCGATTTCTAGGTTTCGTCGTAAACCTAATTGGTTACTTCCAATTACGTAAATCAATAGTTCAAACCGCACTCAAAGGTAGGGCATTTCCCATTGATATAGGAACTTTTGTACCAGAAACAATAGTATCTCCAATTATAGCCCCTCTGGGATGTAAAATATATCTCTTCTCACCATCCCCATAGTGTATGAGACAAATGTATGCATTTCGATTAGGGTCGTATTCTATGGTTACGATTCTACCAGATATGTCTTTTTGATTCCGTCGAAAATCGATTTTACGGTATAGGCGCTTATGACCTCCCCCTCTATGCCTTGCGGTAATGATTCCTCTGGAATTACGACCTTTACCACAACGGTGCCGTCCATGGATCAAATTATTTCGTGGATTGGATTTCACTTGCCTGTCTACGGTTCCCTTGCGTGTGCTCGGGATAGGTGTTTTGTATAAATGTTTCGCCGTATTATTAAGTATTCTCCTTTAGTTTTTTTCTCTATCTAGAAGTGGAATAGAATAACCCGGTTGAAGGGTAATGATCATACGTCTGTAATGCATTGTATGTCCCAGAATAGGTCCCATTCTTCTACCCTTTCCGGGTAGTCGATGGCTATTCACAGCTACTACCTTAACACCAAAGAAGAGTTCGACCCAATGCTTTATTTCTGTCTTAGTGAATCCCGATTCGACATTAAAAGTATATTGATTCTTTCCCAATAAACGAAGACTTTTTTCTGTAAATACTGCGTATTTGATTCCATCCATAAATCGACTTTCCCTCCTATGCTCTGAGTTCCAGTATCGATAAGAATTCGAGTTCTTATTGTTCTTATGTTATGGTATGAATATACCATACCAATTCGTTATGTATGGATGATGGATGAGATTCCATGGATAGAGAGCCAGTTCCAATAGACTTATGGAACGTTCCCGTTCGCGTGCATCCAGCAGGAATTGAACCCGCAAATTTACCAATTATGAGTTGGGCGCTTTAACCATTCAGCCATGGATGCTTAACAGGGATCATCGTACATCGTAAATAACCAATTTTCATATAGAAAGACATATCATAGAAAAATGAAATCGAAAATATTCGGAGATGGCAAATATTCGGAGATGACTATGAAAACACCTCTCTGGATCCTCGAATTGAAAGAGAGATTGAGAGGGATCAAGAATCCTAATTCTCGCTATTTGGAATGGATCCAATTCTATTGAGTCTGACTCATAGTGATCATTTCTCTTTAGCAAAGAATGACCTTGGTTATCAAAGGATTGAACAACCGGGATCCATTTACTTATGATACCTAGTTGACATTGATAACAAGGATCTAATGAATTATGAGTTTAATAGATCCTCTTTAGCAGAAAGACGTATATTCCTTGCTCATTATCAGACAATCACTTATTCCCAAACCTCGTGTGGGGCTAATCGTTTTCATTTACCATCTCATGGAAAACCCTTTTCGTTCCGCTTAGCCCTATCGGGTATTTTAGTGATAGGTTCTATAGGAACTGGACGATCCTATTTGGTCAAATACCTAACGAAAAATTCCTATTTTCCTTTCATTAAGGTACGAGGGCTTCTTATTCCACAAGAACGAAAGCACCTTTTCATTCTTTCATATACTAGGGGTTTTTACTTGGAAAAGACAATGTTCCATACTAAAGGATTCGGGTCCATAACCACGAGTTCCAGTGCACTAGATCTTGTAGCACTTAGCAACGAGGCCCTATCCATTAGTATTCCACATAAGAAATCCATTATAGAAACTAATACAATTAGATTGGCTCTTCATAGACAAACTTGGGGTTTGCGAGCCAAGGTAAGACCGGCTCGGGATCATGGGACCCTTTTCTATCAGATAGGAGGGGCTCTTGTACAAAATAGACTTCTAAGTAATAACCCCATAGAATCTATCTATATAAAGATAAAGAGGCAATCGTGTCAGGAAGCGGGTTTTTCTTTGGCCAAAGGGTACTTCGAACTTGGAACGAGCATGAAGAGATTAACGAGACTTCTTTCTCTTTTGAGTTTTTCTGGCGGACCGGTCGCGCAAGATCTTTGGTCTTCCCCCGGAACCGATGAAAAAAAGTGGGTCGCTTCTTATGGACTCGCTCAGAATGATTCTTCTCTATCTATAGTTCATGGCCTATTAGAAGTAGAAGGTGCTCTGGTGCAATCCTTACCGACAGAAAAAGATTGCAGTCAGGTTGATAATAATCGAGTGCCATTACTTCGTCGGTCCGAACCAAGGAATCCGTTAGAAATGTTTTGAAATGGATATTGTTCTCTCTTTGATCAGGGATTGCTATATGAAAAGAAGTGGAGTTTGAAAAAGGGAACGGAATGGTCAAACCGGAACTGCTAGAGGAACGAATTTTCAATAGCATAACTTGGGCTCCTAGAATATGGCGCCCTTGGGACAATCTATTTGATTGCAGGGTTTTGTTCCGAAGCAAAGATATCCGCGGAGGCCGGTTCGTTCGTCCTATTCTGATATTCAGGACCAAGAGGTACTGGATTCTCTTTCGGATAGGCCCTGAAAGGAGAAGAAAGGCTGAAATGCCAACGGACCTCTGTCTATTCTCTAATTCACCCGATCCGATAGTACCCGTTTTTGGAACGTCCAGTGCCAAAGTCACTGAATGGGTAAGTCACCAATCCAATCCCTTTGACAAATCGGGTGTCATATTAGATATCATATTCTATATATATAGAAATATCATAGAATAGACATATAGAATTTTTGGTCGGGAAATTCGAATGAATCATTGAGTGAAAAAGGAGCAAAGAATGACAAAAGACGAGACTCTACTAGTCTTCACTCTTGTGGTTTCCTCGGTTTCTGTTTTCTTATTCGGGATCTTGCTTTTCATGGTTCTCATCTCTGCAACTCGCGATTTTCGCGAGAGAACCAAATCCAAGTTGGTGAAGATCATGATTTGGGCTGGCATAGTAGTTATTACCTTTGCAATTGCGGTTCGAATCTATCCGATCTTTATCTTTTTGCTCAAAGAACGAATAAAACCCCTTGTCGAAGCCCTTTATGATAAGCTTCCCTGGATCTGGGAAGTTTCTCTTTCACGGTATTGGGATCGTTTGATCGATTTCCTTGATCGCTACTTATGGGCGTGCGCTCAAAGGATACAAACAGGAATTCGCAAACAAAAAGGGGAATTCGTAGTCACTTTTTCCTGTCGCGTAAAAAAAAGGCTTTACGCGAGAGCAATAGAGGTTGGGATACATCTATCTCTTCTGAGCAACCTCTTTTGGATTCTTAAGACCACCCTTGCAGTAGGATACCGTCTGCTTT